CCGGATCCTAAAAACAATAATGCTTTCGAATAGGCATGAGTGATCAAATGGAATAAAGCAGCTCGATAAGAGCCTATCCCTGGGGCTAACATAATATAACCCAATTGAGACATTGTAGAATAGGCTAAACTTCTCTTAATATCTCTTTGAGCAAGAGCTAAAGTAGCTCCTAATAGTACCGTTATTACACCTATCAAAGAAATGAGATTCATTATGTAAGGTATTACTGTGAAAAGCGGAAGAAATCGAGCGACAAGAAAAATGCCTGCTGCTACCATAGTAGCAGCATGGATAAGAGCCGAAATAGGAGTAGGCCCCTCCATGGCATCAGGTAACCATACATGAAGGGGAAATTGTGCGGATTTAGCAACTGCACCGACGAATAATAGGGAGGCACACAGAGTAGCAAATAAAGAGTTGACCCCATTATTACGGATCAGGTTATTGAAGATTTCGAACAAATCTCGAAATTCGAAACTCCCTGTTATCCAATAAAAACCTAAGATTCCTAATAATAACCCAAAATCCCCTACACGATTAGTTACAAACGCTTTTTGACAAGCATTTGCGGCAGCCGGTCGTGTGAACCAAAAACCTATTAATAAATACGAACACATTCCCACTAGTTCCCAAAAAATATGAATTTGTATCAAATTGGAACTAGTAACTAATCCCAACATGGAAGTATTGGAAAAACTCATATAAGCAAAAAATCTCAAATATCCTTGATCATGAGACATATAATTGTCACTATAAATAAGAACCATGATTCCAACCGTAGTGATTAGTATTGACATAATAGAAGTAAGTGGATCGATCAAGTAGCCGAACTCTAAGGAAAAATCAGTATTGATGGTCCAAGACCATAGATGTTGATAGATAGAACTGCCATTTATCTGTTGAATAGACAGATCGGACGAAAAAACCATAACTATACTTAGCAATGAAACACTAGGAAAAGTCCACATACGACGCAAATTTTTTGTTGCGGCCGGAACAAGCAGAAGTCCCAACCCTATTGACATAGTAACTGGAAGTAGAGCGAAAGGTATGATCCATGCATATTGATATGTATGTTCCATAAGAAAATAAAACTTTCTTTTTTTATTCTTATTAATTGTTTCCCATTCACCAGCCCTTATTTCTTCCGGAAGGAGCAATAATCAAATCAAAAAAAAAAAACAAAAAATTCAAATGAAGAAGTTACAATTTTTCAAATAACCAAGTTAAAAGTTACTACCTAGTTATTAACGAAGATTTTTATTAAGATAAAAAATATGAAATTTTCAATTATTCTACTATATACATACGATACGGTGATTTCTATCCATATTTATATCAATTATAGTAAGGAAAAAGAATGATACCAAAAATTCAAGTACTTTATTCTGATATGTATCGTAGGATCTGCCAATAACTCGATCCAATAAACCCAGTTTTTATTTAGTTTCTTCGGAGTCATTAACTAATTCTGGAATTGATTGGCTTCTAGTCCAATAAAACAAACTTATGTTTATGTGTTTATGAAAAATCCTAGAATACTTGTCACTTCGCATAGAACTAAAATGAGAAATTACTCAAATTCCCTTTATTTTATCAAGTAATGTATTGTTTAACGGATTAACTACTTTGATTTAATTTCAATTTTAATTATGTGGACTCTATCTCCGAGCTTGATCAATTAATAGAAAAAGGTTACATTCATTATTGGTTTCCTAAATTAGGAAAGGGTTCTTAAGTTAAGCTTTTCGATTTATTAAATATAACATTTATAATATATATATATATTATCTAAAATAGACTGAGATATGAATTGGARCCTTTTTAATTCTTATCAATGGCATCCGATTCAACGGCAGTAGATCCCGCCCGTAGACATAGATTGAATAAAGATATGAAGCCCCCAATCAGTACAAATTTTTCTTTCTTCGAACATTGGATGTAATGAAAATTTGAAAAAAAAAAAATTCCCTTGAAAATCACATCGTTTTTTCTTTTTTTCTTCTATTTCATTTCTTTTTTATCCTTAATGATACCATATGCGATGCTCATCTATCTGTATCCATACTTTTCTATGTTATGAAGTAAGCATAAGTATCGGCTATGGAATAAAGATAGATAATGAATAGTTAATAGAAAGAACAATCTATTTTGAATTGAACAATAAATGTCTTTCACGTCCAACTATAAAAAAGGGTGACCCTTTTGTTTTGAAATGGCGGTTCCAAAGAAACGTACTTCTCTGTCAAAAAAGCATATTCGTAGAAATATTTGGAAAGGAAGGGGATATCAGGCCGCGGCAAAAGCTTTATCTTTAGCTAAATCTATTTCTACCGGGCATTCAAAAAGTTTTTTTGTGCGACAAACAAGTAATAAAGCCTTGGAATGATCTGAATCTGAATCAGTATGACTCGATGAATTGGATGATTAAATTTATAAGATGAAGAATTCACATTAACTAATGTTTTGAACTCATCAATATGAGATAGAACTAGCTGTTGTGGTATGTAGAATACAAATTCTTCTGTATACTATGTTCTAAAAAAGAAAGAAGTAGTTAGACACAAAATACAAGGTTTCACCTTTCATTGATTGGTTTTTATAATTCGCGAGATGGGGATTGTAACTTTCCCCATCGATTCATTTTTCACAATAACAAAACTCTTACTTTTTTTTCTTAGGAAGGGATTGGCTTATTGGATTATGTATCTCCAATAGTTATACATCATTAAGATTTTTGGAAAATCTGAAACAAGTATGAACGAGGTTAGAGCCCCCTTTTTTGTTCCAAAGTAAGGCGGGGATAAGATTCGTAGTCAAAGTCAATGGATTATTGAAACTAATTGATTAAAATATACATTTTAAAACTTTGATTTGTAGCTCTCTGAATCACTACATATCTACAAGGACTCCCTCTTATTTCGAACAGAAAAAAAAAAATAATAATAAAACTGCCAGGATCCCATTTAGATCGATATTTATGTACTAAAGAATGAGTCAATCTTACGTAATCCAACCCCAATGGATCCTATCCCATGTTTGAGCTGGAGGATCGATCAATCGACATATCTAGATCTAATATCTAAATTATTTTATCTATTAATATTAGATTTCAAATCTATATATAAAGAGATCTTATCAGTTTAATTTTTATTTTCTAAGTTTTCTAAGTTAAAGTACATAAAGTACATACAGTAGAATTCCAATAAAGATTGAAACTCTTTTGTTATACGATATGCCCGGTCCAATACCTAATGGGTTTGGTAAATCCTCACACAAATTATGTTATGTATAAAATGAAGATCCCAATCATTAATACATCTTTGATACCAAACTATCCAAATTTTTATAGAAATCCTTTGGATGTAGTGATGAAGTTGTGATATATAAAAAATATTGTTTTATTTTGTTCATTGAAAAATGAATCTTTTTCGTTTCGGATCTATCAAATCAGATAAATGAGAAATGAATCGTCAAAAAATGAGAAAAAAAATTCTTAGTTCTATACCCGGACTCAGGGCATAACCGTCTAGTTCCAACTATTCCAGAAGAACTTATAATATGGAAAAGCCCGCTGTTTAAAATGACCTCTTGCCACGATACCAAGGATTATTGAGCGTTTAAATATTTATTTGAACGGGTCTTTATTCATCGATTCTAACATTTCCTAAAATAGATTGCATTAAATCCCTCAATCTCGACGATTGAACATCATATGGACTATGATTATTTTGATGAAGCCGCCATGGTGAAATTGGTAGACACGCTGCTCTTAGGAAGCAGTGCTAGAGCATCTCGGTTCGAGTCCGAGTGGCGGCATCCTCTAAAAAAGGCACAATAGATCCTATAATGAATTCAATTCCGGATTTCCATTCCGTAATTTGGGATACCCCCCTAAAAAAAAAAAAATGATGATATTTGCCACTTTAGAACGTATATTAACTCACATCTCTTTTTCTATCATTTCAATTGTTATTACGATTCATTTGATGACCTTATTAGTCCATCAAACCGTAGTACTATTTCATTTGTCAGAAAAAGCCATGATGGCTACTTTTTTCTGTATAACAGGATTATTAGTTACTCGTTGGATTTATTCGAGACATTTGCCGTTAAGCGATTTATATGAATCTTTAATGTTTCTTTCGTGGAGTTTCTCCATTATTCATATGTTTCCTAAAAGACGGAACCAGAAAAGTTATTTAAGCGCAATAACCGCGCCAAGTGCTATTTTTACCCAAGGCTTTGCCACTTCGGGTCTTTCAACCGAAATGCATCAATCTGCAATATTAGTACCTGCTCTACAATCCCAGTGGTTAATGATGCACGTAAGTATGATGTTATTGAGTTATGCAGCTCTTTTATGTGGATCGTTATTATCCGTAGCTCTTTTAGTCATTACATTTCGAAAAAACCTAGATATTCCTCGCAAAAGCAATCATTTATTAATTGGGTCATTTTCCTTTGTGAATGAAAAAAGAAGTGTTTTACAAAACACTTCTTTTCTTTCATTTATAAATTATCACAGGTATCAATTAACTCAACAATTAGATCAGTGTAGTTATCGTGTCATTAGTCTAGGGTTTACTTTTTTAACCATAGGTATTCTTTCGGGAGCAGTATGGGCTAATGAGGCATGGGGGTCTTATTGGAATTGGGACCCCAAGGAAACTTGGGCATTTATTACTTGGACCATATTCGCGATTTATTTACATAGTAGAACAAATCAGAGCTTTCAGGGTGTGGATTCGGCAATTGTGGCTTCTATAGGATTTCTTATAATTTGGATATGCTATTTTGGGGTCAATCTATTAGGAATAGGACTACATAGTTATGGTTCATTCACATTAACAACTAATTGAAGAAAGGGCCTGAAGAATACGTAGGAACATCGTCCCGTATATTATATAAAGAAGGTTTGTGCAAGTTTTTTCGAACCATTTGAATCAAGTAGTGATTCAAATGGTTCGAAAAAACTTTAGATGTATCTGATTATAATTCACTTCATTTTTTTTTTTTTTCTTTCATTGCATTATACAGTGAACGCTTTTAAAAATCACACAGTTCTTTTACATTAATGTAATGTCTTATTGATGAAAACTATTTATGAAAATAAATAGATAGAATAGCTTCTATCCTGTCAATTGATAGCGAGAGAACGAAATCAGGATAAATACCAATACCTATTACAGGTAGAAGGATACAGACCGAAACAAATAGTTCTCGTGGTCCAGAATCAAAAAAAGAAGAGTTTGGAACGTTGAATAGCTTGTAGCCATAGAACATCCGACGTGACATAGATAATGAATAAATAGGAGTTAATATCATTCCAATTGCCATTACGAAAGTAATTAGTATTTTTGGCATTAAAAGATATTTCGGGCTAGTAATTATTCCAAAAAAGACTACTGATTCCGCAACAAAACCACTCATTCCTGGCAATGCAAGAGAAGCCATCGAGAAGCTACTGAACATGGTAAATATTTTTGGCATTGGGATAGCTATTCCTCCCATTTCGTCTAGATAAACAAGACGTATTCTATCGTAGCTCGTTCCTGCCAAGAAAAAAAGTGCAGCACCAATAAATCCATGAGAGATTATTTGTAAAATGGCTCCATTGATTCCCGTATCGGTTATGGAACCAATTCCTATAAGTGTGAAACCCATATGAGATACGGAGGAATAGGCTATTCTCTTTTTTAAATTGCGTTGACCGAAAGAAGTTGAAGCTGCATAGATTATTTGAATCGCTCCTACTATCATCAACCAGGGAGAAAATATAGAATGAGCATGGGGTAATAATTCCATATTGATCCGAACCAATCCATACGCTCCCATTTTTAATAAGATTCCCGCTAGAAGCATACATGTACTGTAATGTGCTTCTCCATGGGTATCTGGTAACCATGTATGTAGGGGTATAATCGGCGATTTGACAGCATAAGCAATAAGGAAGCCAAAATAGAATATTATTTCCAATCCCAAAGGATACGATTGATTAGCTAATGTTTCAAAATTTAATGTTGGCTCATTGGAGCCATATAAACCCATACCCGGAACTCCCATTAAGAGAAAAATAGAACCCCCCGCTGTGTACAAAATAAACTTTGTAGCTGAGTACAGACGTTTCTTCCCTCCCCATATGGATACAAGTAGGTAAACGGGAATTAATTCTAATTCCCACATGAGGAAAAAAAGTAAAAGGTCTCGAGAGGAAAATGATCCTATTTGACCACTATACATTGCTAACATCAGGAAATGGAACAATCGCGAATCTCTAGTAACTGGCCGAGCCGCTAAAGTAGCTAAAGTAGTGATGAATCCCGTCAGTAAAATGGGTCCTATGGAAAGTCCATCGATTCCCGGTCTCCAGTGAAAATCAAAAGTATTTATCCATTTATAAGCCTCCTCTAATTGGATTAATGGATCGTCCAATTGGAAATGATAACAGAACGCATAGGTCGTTAGAAGGAGTTCTAATAAGCATATACTAATAGTATACCACCGAACCACCTTATTTTTATTCCCTCTACGAGGGAGAAAGAAAATTGACGAACCCGCGGATATCGGCAAAACAACAATTATTGTTAACCAAGGAAAATAACTCGTGGTAAAGACAAGATAGACTTTGACCAGAAAAACCCGCGCTCGGAATAATTTCTCGAGTACGGGTTTTTGTCGGTAAAGAGGAATCAAATGGATTCAAGTGGATTTTTCTAGAACGTATCAATAAGCTAGACCCATGCTGCGAGTTGTCTCATGCCATAAGTAAACCCGAACACTCAAGAAATCTGTTGGACAAGCGGATTCACATCTCTTACAACCTACACAGTCCTCTGTTCTTGGAGCAGAAGCAATTTGTTTAGCTTTACATCCGTCCCAAGGTATCATTTCCAATACATCTGTGGGGCAGGCTCGTACACATTGAGTACACCCTATACATGTATCATAAATCTTTACTGAATGCGACATTGGATCTATAAATTTTTTGAACTTTATGAATTTTCGATCTGGCTTCATTAGTAATTGAATTATATATATTATGTTGTAGACGCCAGACGAATCAGTGGTTTACCAGAATTTTTTTGATAATAAATTTATTTCTGGATCTGTTCATGAGCAAGGGCCAAGATACTTTGATTTCTTACGTTTCAACAAGCATGGTCATACGAATCATACATGCTAGTTCTAAATTAGTGAATATATTGTAGATATCTGTCTTTATTTATATCATTAATACTATTTATTCAACAAATTCGATTGATTGATACGAGTTGATTTTCTGTTACGATGGATCGATGAAACAATAGCCGGCCCAATAGCTGCTTCAGCGGCTGCAATAGCTATAACAAAAATCGAGAAAATATCTCCTTTTAATTGACGACTATCAAACAAATCAGAAAATGTTACGAGATTTATATTAACCGCATTCAGTATAAGTTCAAGACACATAAGTGCTCTAACCATGTTTCGACTTGTGATCAATCCATAAATACCGACAGAAAATAAATAGGCACTCAAAATAAGTACATGTTCGGTCATCATTGACCAACCCCTCATCAATCTTGATTCATTTCAATATGAACAACAATTTCACCGATTTGATTAGAATATAAATTAAGTACGAAACAAAGTAAGGTATTAGTAATGGATCGAACTAAACCCCTTTCAACTTCATATATGAACAATAGAATATGAAAATGGAACTGAAGGAAAATGGATGTGATAACATAGAACAAAACAAGACTTTATTTATTTTATTTTGGATCTAAGTATTTATTACTTAATTACTTTACTGCCGGGCCATAGCAATTGCACCTATCAAAGCAACTAAAAGAATTATAGAAATGAGTTCAAATGGAAGGTAAAAATCTGTTGATAAATGAATCCCAATTTGTTGAACGTTACTTGTTAGGTCCTGCTCTATAATCTGATTTGATCTTGTAGTCCAAACAATCCCGTACCACGACGTATCCGAGATAGTAGTAATTAGTGAAAAAAGAATACTTGTACAAACCAGCGAAGTGACCCCATCCCCAACGGTCCAAAGATAGAAATCTTTGTAATATTCTGAACCATTCATGAACATCACAGCAAATAGGATTAAAACATTTACAGCTCCTACGTAAATAAGGAGCTGTGCAGCAGCTACAAAATAGGAGTTAGATGGAATATGGAATAAGGATATACAAACAAGAACCAGTCCCAATGAAAAAGCAGAATAAATTGGGTTGGTAAGTAAGACCACCCCCAGACCTCCTAATATAAGACCTGATCCCAGAAATACTAAAAGAATATCATGTATTGGTCCAGGTAAATCCATTATGTGTAAAAAAAGAGATAAATAAATCGAAATATTTCATAAACTTACTAACCGATCCAAGAAAAAAGAGGTTACCTTATTTTTTTTTTTTCTTGTATATGATACGTTCCTAAGTGAATCCTAAAGGGGTGTAGATTTATATAGATACAGTTATTGGATCAATCCCGCTACTGTATCTGAAAGAGTAGTTCGAAATTGTATATTTTGAAATCATCACAGATCTATGAATCCATTCTAAATCAAAATCAAGCCTTGATTCTCACCAATCAATAGTTATTTACTGACCTAGCAAAATGAAAGAAGCCTCACTCCTTTACTTTAGATCAAAACGGAATCTTAGTAATTGGTAATCGTTTTTGAATCAAGAGGGTTACCCCTGATTATTTTGATTGGAGTCGAATTCGTAATTGTTCGAATTGTGTAATCTCCAATTACTGACATTGGTAACCGGCCCAAAGCAATTTGATTATAATTCAATTCGTGACGATCATAAGTAGAAAGTTCATATTCTTCAGTCATTGATAAACAGTTTGTTGGACAATACTCGACACAATTACCACAAAATATACAGATTCCAAAATCAATACTATAATTAAGCAATCGTTTCTTTCTAATATCCGTTTCCAATCTCCAATGAACAACGGGTAGATCTATGGGGCATACTCGAACACATACTTCACAAGCAATGCATTTATCAAATTCAAAATGGATTCGACCACGAAAACGCTCCGATGTGATCGATTTTTCATAAGGATATTGAATAGTCACAGGTAAACGATTCACGTGAGATAAGGTAATCATGAAACTTTGACCAATATACCTTGCAGCTCGTATTGTCTGTTGACCATAATTCATGAACCCAGTCACCATAGGGAACATATCGTGGATATCCATGAATAGTTTGATGTTTCTTTCTCTTGCTCTAGATAGGTTATGAATCTAGAATATCCTATTTTGTTATAGCGAAACGAGTTGGGAAGAAGTTGTTAATAATAGATTACCTAGAGAAATAGGTAAAAGAAATTTCCACCCAAGGTTTAATAGCTGGTCCATTCTCATCCTAGGTAAAGTCCATCTTGTTGTGATAGGAATGAACAGGAACAAATAAGCTTTAGCTAATGTAATAAGGATACCAACTGTCATTCCAAAGACTCCCCCTGTTTTATTTATTCCAAAAAGTTCAGAAATGAATATGTACGGAATAGAGAAATTCCACCCGCCCAAGTAAAGAACTGTTACAAATAATGAAGAAACTAGTAGATTTAGGTAAGAAGCAACGTAAAATAAACCAGATTTAATACCTGAATATTCGGTTTGATAACCTGCTACTAATTCCTCCTCTGCTTCTGGTAAATCAAAAGGTAATCTTTCACATTCCGCTAGGGAAGAAATTAGAAAAACTATAAACCCTATAGGTTGACGCCACAGATTCCACCCCCAAAACCCATATTTTGACTGTGCCTCAACTATATCAACTGTACTTGAACTGTTAGATAATCATAGTCGATGATAACATCACTATTCCCATCGCTATTCCAGAACCGCACATGAGACCTCAGCTTCATACGGCTCCTCGATGGCTACAAATAAATCTAAGGACTGGTTCATTATTACCTCGGCATGTTTGTAGTGTAGATTAGAGTAACAATGTATCGAAGAGTCCCGAATTAGACCAATGGAATTCCGTCCGCCATAATAAAAAAAAGCGCTTCCGAATTGATCTCATCCTTTATTTTCTAATTATACTTAGAATTCTTTTAGTTCAGTAATAACTTAATCCTTCAATAAAATACTCGTTGTTTCAATAGATATTTCGACCCATACTTTTCGTACGAAAAATAATTAGACACTAATTCATGAGTTATAGTTGATAAATCATTATAAGAATTCTATCCGTATGAATATGGATAGGATTGAGGAAAGGGAAAGAAAGAATAAACAAAGATCTCTTATTATTCAGTTTTCCTATTGCATTCCATTTCTTTCGTTCCTGTTCTTCTTTCTCACTCAGAAGGGGGGTTTCTAAAAAATCAAATCAAAGGATTACTTCGTTCTCGACAGTCATTTATTTAATCAGTGGATAGAAGCATACTCTGGATCGGAATCGTGAGGAAGTACTGCTTGATCATTTCTACGAACTTAAAGCCCTCATTATGATTCCTTTTATGTTATGCAGAAATATCCCTTTGGATACCTTACATTATCTTCATCACTAATCCTTTGTGTACCTTCGTGTTCCTAACCGTCCACTCATTTTTGATTGATCCCCGATATGGTAATACATACAACATACAACAACATACAATACAATAGTAGAAACTCCATACAGTTGATCTTTTGCACCCGCTTCAAGTCATGATGACTAATCAACCAATCTTGGGGTAAACAGTTTCGACCGCTTATGCTTATTTCCACTTTACTCTCGTACATAGGGAATGAGAATCAATTTTCTTACTGCAAACTCATAAGCTGTTTTGTTTCACTCATATAACTATCTGGTTTAACTCATCGACCCGAATGATGAATAAAAAGAGAAAGGTATCTATTCAACACATCCAACCCCTTTCCTTTATTTCCAGGAAAGGGGTAAAGGTTCATGTTCCAACGAATCACACGTAGAGATATTGATAACACACACGGAGTTAATGGTATTTCATAACTAATAGATTGAGCAGCAGCTCGTAGACCACCTGAAAAGGAATATTTATTATTCGATCCATATCCTGACATAAGAAGTCCAATAGGAGCAATACTGGAAATAGCGATCCATAAAAAAACGCCTATACTGAGATCGGCTAGAACAAGGCGATAGCCAAAAGGAATTACTAAATAGCTTAGTAGAATTGATATGACCACTATAGATGGCCCCATACTGAATAAACGAACATCTCCTCTAGATGGGAGAAGATCCTCTTTCAAAAGTAGTTTGGTCCCATCTGCTAGAGCTTGAAGAATTCCCAAGGGGCCGGCATATTCAGGCCCGATACGTTGTTGTATCCCTGCAGATATTTCTCTTTCTAACCACACAATCACGAGTACGCCTATTGTGATTCCCGATACAAGAGTAAAAATAGGGACAAGCAGCCATAAGAGGTCATAGACCTCTTTTAAGGATTCCGATCTGGAAAAAGAATTGATAGCTTGTACTTCTGTCGTATCAATTATCATTTCAACGATCAACTTCTCCCATAATGATATCTATACTACCTAGTATCGTCATGATATCAGCCAATTTCATCCTTTTAACTAGCTGAGGAAGAATTTGCAAATTGATGAAACCAGGTGGACGAATTTTCCATCTCCAGGGAAAAACACTATTATCCCCTATCAGAAAAATCCCCAATTCTCCCTTTGGGGCTTCTACTCTCACATAAAGTTCTTGTTTCGACAATTCAAAAGTGGGAGAAGGCTTTTTACTAATGAATCGATATTCAAAACCATTCCATTCGGAATCACTTGCTCTATCAAAGCGTCGAACTTCTAAGTTCTCATAGGGCCCCCCCGGAATTCCTTCTAGAGCCTGTTGAATAATTTTTATGGATTCCTTCATTTCATTGATTCGTACTAAATAACGAGCTAATGAGTCTCCTTCTTTTTGCCACTGGACTTCCCAATCGAATTCATCGTAACACTCATAATGATCAACTTTACGAAGATCCCATTGGATTCCGGAAGCTCGTAGCATTGGTCCCGATAAACCCCAATTTATTGCTTCCTCTCCACCAATAATGCCCACCCCTTCAACTCGTTCCAAAAAAATTGGATTTTGCGTAATAAGCTTTTGATATTCAACAATTCCTGTTAAAGAATAATCGCAGAAATCCAAACATTTATCTATCCAGCCATAAGGTAGATCAGCAGCGACTCCCCCGATACGGAAATAATTATGCATCATTCGCATACCTGTGGCAGCTTCGAATAGGTCATATAGCAATTCCCTTTCTCTGAAAATATAGAAGAAGGGAGTCTGTGAACCGATATCTGCCATAAAAGGTCCAAGCCATAATAAATGAGAAGCTATACGACTCAGCTCCAGCATAATTACTCTGATATAGCTGGCTCTTTTGGGTACTTGAATATTTCCTAATTGTTCTGGTGCATTTACCGTTATTGCCTCTGTGAACATAGTAGCTAAATAATCCCAACGTGTTACATAAGGAAGATATTGTATAATTGTTCGGTTTTCCGCAATTTTTTCCATCCCTCTGTGTAAATAACCCAATACGGGTTCGCAGTCAATAACATCTTCACCATCTAGAGTAACGATAAGTCGAAGAACACCATGCATTGATGGGTGGTGAGGACCCATATTAACTATCATGAGGCCTTTTCTTGTAGCCGGTACATTCATATGTTTTCTTCTCCGATCCATTATTCTATGAATTGCCGAAAACGAAATAAATGAGGTTCATCAAAATTCAAGATCTAATAAACCAAAGAATTCAAATAATTTTCAAATTAACGAGTTTTTGGTTCCCGAATATCTAATTGATCGATTAATTTTTTATAACGCACTCTATTTTTCTTTGACAAATAAGCCAGCAGTCGTTGACGTTTTCCCAGAATTTTCCGCAAACCTATCTGAGATAAATAATCCTTTCTGTGCAATTCAAAATGTGAAGTAAGTCTCTGTATCTTATTGGTGAAACTGATTACTTGAAATTCAACAGACCCTTTGTTTTTTTCTTCTTTCGGAATAACTGAGATGAATGAATTTTTGACCATAACCATAAAAATAAAATTTATCTCTCTTTTTTTTTTTTTTCCACAGATATGGATTTTATCAATCAGGAATAATAATAATGCCTTTTATTTTGATCTGATACACCCAATAATCTGGATTTATTCATATATTACTTTATTCTATCAAATCAAATCAAAATGAAATTCAAATGAATTGTAAGTACAATTTGTAATTTGATTCGATAGAAGGGCAATTTCTGAACCCACAAAAGAAAATGATTTTGACCTAAGAAGATTCTGCCGAATCATTTCTAGATTCAATCCAATTGAGACGTTATTGAATCGGTATCGTGTATTAGAATGTAACACAGCGTGTGTGTACATTCAGATACCAGACCCGACACCTGATATATAGGAAATGTACCAACCATCAACTAATTCTGAATCGTGGATACATATGTATCCTTGACATACTGAAACGGCTGCCATTATTGGTATCAAACCAGTAGCGATTCATACAAGCTAAATCCTCTAATCGATAATTGGGCCAAAGAAACAATTTGAATTGAATGAATTTATTTATATCTGTATCAATATGCTTGTCCTCATCCAAAAATTGCCCCCAGTTCCTTACATTGTTGTCATTGAAAAATACCGGATTTCTATCCATAACATTCCTATTTCCGGAATTGAAACAAATTAGAATTCTCAATTCTCTACGACGCCTAGGGGATAGAATATTTTCAGGAACAAGCAAATCATAATGATTTTCGTCTCTATTCACAAGCATCTTTTTATGTTGTACAATGGATCCATTGAAATAATTCTCATCAACATATCCTTTTTCTCGATATCTTCCATTAGTTTGGCATTTATTATTATGGACCAATGAGATACCTATGGTTTGATACATAATAAATTGTCTATCCCATTTTATAGACAGACGTACTGGTTCGAGAATTAATATTCCCTTTTTTATCAATTCTGGAAGAGTTAGATTCGTCTGAATTAACATTACATCCAGGTGCATTTCTCCTCCTTGAATAGAGGATATAGCAATTTCCTTTGCATTTATTAGTCTAAGCAGGAAACAATATACCTTAACATTATTGAAAATTCTGTGATTCAAAGGATCATCCCATCTCAATTGAAAAAGCAAATATTTTTTCAGGAATAACTCCAGTTTTGCTTTCTTGTTACTCTCGGGTTGTCCTTTCTTTTCACGTTTTTGAATGTCTGATTCCGTGTAATCCTTTTCAAAATCTTTTTGTCGTTTTCGTACGCCTGAGCCAATATTTCCGTGGCCGAGCTGTTCTTTTTCTTCTTGATTTCGATTCTTTAATTCAAGATATTCTTTTTGATTAGATGATATACGAAGATCCTTTTTTTGATTTCCATTAATGTTTTTGTTTTCACTAATGTTTTCATTTCCATTAAAAATGAAAAGAAGTAATTTGATTGGTATAATCCACGGTTTGATCTTATATGCATCATAAAGTGGCACAAATTCTGAGAAGAACCAAGATTTCGTATTTAATATGGGACGATATAGCATTTCTTTATTCATTCCCATCAAAAAAAATTTTTTTTTTTTATTGGGTGGGTTGATTTCTTGATGAATCGTGAGATAGAAAAGATCTTTCTTATCAATCATTTGATAATAATAAGTCTCGGTCTTAGTTATTTTATTAATGTTGGTCCCGGTATCCGTATCGGTCCAGGACTCAATATCGATATTCTTTCTAAGAAATAAATCGAAAATTTTCCACTCCAAATATTTTCTATCCGTACTTTTACCCGTACCAATAATATACTCTTCTACTAGATAATCACTAATAGATATATCCCCCAGTACATAAAATGGTTCAATTTTAGGTGTGTTGTAATTATATGGAATCTCTCGGTCCTCGTTTACTTGTAATGAGGATGGATAAATATATGAGTCTTTCCTATCCCCATAATTAATATATTTATATGAAAAAAGATCATATCTGTAGTTTTTTTTTAATTTTTCTTTTTTGCTCGTCAATGAATTCACTTCATAATCATTTTTTTTCTCGTAATGAATGAATTGGGCTTTTTCATATGAATTCTTTTTTGAGTCTTTATTTTGAATCGTACGACGCCGATTGACCCTAGTTCGCCATTTTTGCGGTACTAATTTAGACCACCTAGCCTGAGATAAATTGTATTGATAATGACCCCTTAACCAGTTTTTCCATTCATTCATTCCAGAATTCGGAAGTTTTTTATGCCTTGATTTGGGATCTAATATTCTTCGTGTTCCAAAAAAATTCCTGATTCTATCCTTAAGAATAAGATATGCTTCGCGATATTGAAGTAGAGATTTCAAATGATACTTCTTATTAATAGCTTGGATTTGTGATAATTTGTAAAATACAGATGCTTGTGAAAAGGAATATAGGTCACCAGAAATCTTTGATTTATTATTACTAATATTAGAAAGATACTTTTTTATAGTCGAAATAAAGTTAATTTTTTTTTTATTTGTTTCATCAATCCCTTCTTTATTTTTTTCATCATTGTGAATGTATTTATCGATAATCTTTTTTGTTGATTCAAGGAAAAGTTGTACATTGACTCTAGAAACATTAACAGTACATAGAAAGGTATGTATGTATATTCTTTCGTTGAAAAATGTCAAAAAATAGTGCCATTTGCGTATGAATATGAATCTGTTACTTCTTCTTTTTGATATCTGCCAAATAGGTTTCTGCGATTCCGATCTTTTATCATCACAACTTCTATCGTTAGGACTAATATTTATATCCGGGGTTAGAAATATTTTTCTTTTGTCTTTTGCACCCCTTTCTATTTGATTTCTGATTAGGGTTGTTCTATCGGACAGATCTTTCCTTTTTTTTTCTGTCAGTGAATAATTTGCCCAATCCATGAATCTAATTCGAATGGTCGATTCAGGAACAATTTTATTACTGCTTATGATTATGGAATCTTTTCCATTTTCATTTGGTTCATATACTTTCTTCAATACAAATAAGAAAATTGGATTTACGTTTGCAAACTCTTTTATTATTCTTTTTAAAAATAGAACCGTTTTGATAATCCATCTTGTTTTTTCTTTTGAGACCTTTATAAACTGTTTTGTTTTTTCTTTGAAAACTCTTAGAACTAGAAAAATTTTTTTTTTCACTTTTCTCTTTTTTTTTTCGAATTCATTATAAATAGGTTCAAAAAAGGAAGGTTGTTGTCGGGCAGAACCAAAAGGTAGTTCGGTTTCCCTTCCCCAGATTGTTAAAAAACAAAAACTTTCTGTTTTCCCTTTCTTTTGGATTGGATCTCTATGATGGGATCGTAGTTTGGATTTGCGCCAGGGTTTCAGACAGAAAGGAAATAGGATTTTTATCTGAATACCATCTGTTAACCAGTTTTTCGGAAATTCTGTTTCTGATAATTGAACACCATTATAGGTGCATTTAACATGCATTTCTCTATTCCACTCCTTCAAATCCTCGTACCACTCGGGGAATTGAAATAAGAACATACGACCGAGGTTTTTAGCTATTATCAATGAAGGCAATATGATGTATTTTCTAAGAATCGATTGGGTTACTAACATAGTACCTCTTATTGCTTGAGCAAATATAATAGTATCCCAAGTTTCTGCTATTGCTATCCTTTCATTCTCGTTTTTTTTATCTGCAATTTTTTTTGCCTTTTCTTTTGCCTCTTCCTCCTCAGAATCCGAAGTTTTGAATTTCGGTCCTGTATCTATCCAATTTGTAAAAATTAGATTCATTGTTCGGGAGATATCAAAAGAAAAAAAAAAAGTTTTGTCTATTCTGTCCAAAAAAAGCAGGGAATGCACATTCGCTTGAAACATTTCCCAAGTAACTATTTTACGTCTTTGAGCGCGCATGGATCCTTTTACTATATCCCGACGAAAATCTGATTGTTGCGAGTAACGTACCAAAGCCAACTCTTCTGCTTGATCACTATTAGTACTGGTACTAGTATCAGTATTGGTATTCTGATCCGGATCCGCCTTATCAGTATAAATTACCACACGTTTGGCTTTTCTTGAACGAATCCCATGATTTTCTGTTGATTCTTCCTCATTTTCCTCCTCCCGCTCTTCAAAAGAATTGATCAATTTGTATGATCGTCGAGGAATCTTTTTACCAATTTCTTCTATTCCAATAGATTTATTTTGAATTGTTTGATTATTTGGATCAGTTGTAATTACATCAAATAGAAATTTCAAACATTTTTTTTTATTTTCTGAATCAAATCTTCTTTGTTCGGATATTAAAACAAGCTTTTTAAAATTCAGACTAAAACCTGTTGTTGATTTCCTAGCTAATTCACTGATAGAGGTCAAGAAAGGACCAATGTCTGTCGATAATGATTCTCCATTAAATGGATCCATTTTATGTTCAAGTTTTTGGTAATCAGTAGGAAGCCTATCATGAATCTTATTTATCCAAACCATTCCTATAGAATCTTCTGTCGAAG